ATCGTTTAAATTATATAATAATTCCTGAACCCGAGAGTTAAGAATAACAAGCTCGTCATTACCCAGAATAGAATAAACACTTAGAATAATTAAAGACATTATGTTTATGGAGAAGTTCAAAATCGTATTCATATGGTCTTGGTTATACATCTTGATTAATTGAACCGTTTCTTTGTGGATTCCTATATTAAGCTTTTTTATATGTGTTTCTGAAGATTCATTTATCATTTCGTCCAACAGGAGTAGTCTTTCTAATTCTACGAATTTTTCTAGAATACCATTTTCTGGAATATCATTCAAAAGGGTTTCAGATTGTCTCTTATTCCACCAATTAATAGACCATGATTCCATACTTTTTTTAAATGATAGAGAGCTCCACCAGGTAAAAAATACTAAACATACTAAAGATATAAGAGATAGAATGCGAATAAAGACTTTATTTTTTTTCATTTAATGAATTGTTAAGGAATCCACCTCACGACTCTACACGCTCGAATATTTTGATTCTATTACGTATACGTACAAAGAATACAGAAATCGAATCAAAGTCCCTCTCAACAAATGAAGACGAAATAATAAAAAAAAACACACAATTATTCATTTCATTTCAATTGGTACACGCAAAAAAGAGGCCAATTCTGCTACTTTTTGTTCAATTTCTCGTGGAGTCCAATTATCATCAATATGAATTAATGGAATAGACCCCTGTCCCCTGATTTCCATATAAAGGAAAAAGACAATACGAGTATAAATACCTTCTTTAACTTCGATTCGTATGGCCTGAATATCCTCCATAAGGAATCGGAGAAAGATACGACGATTTTTTCCGGGAAATCCCCAACGAAAAATACAAACTGTTCCTTCTTTTCTATCGAATCTATCATAACCACTACCTATATTCCACGAAATTATGCACCACAAATAGGAACTAATAAAGAGACCTGCTATCCCATAGAAAGACACCACGATTCCTTGTGGAAAAAAAAGGATTTGTTGATATGGAAATAAAGATCTAAAATGACTATCTAGATAACTACAAATTCCAACCACTAAGAATCCTAACGAACCTAAAAAAAGGATAAAGGCCCAGTAGAAATTAATTATTTTTCGGGAGCCTGTTATAAGTTCTATCCATATACGGTCTGATCGCCAATTCATACTATATTTAGTTGCATTTTATTGGAATTGCTAGAATAATCCCAATTTGACTTTTTTTTTGTTTTGTTTACGAAGTAACGCTCATCAACTAGAACTTTGATTATATGAACCTTCAAAAAAATGGCATATCATCTTATTCTTGATATTTACATATAACCATATGACCTGACCCCCCATTTAATAACTTCGTATCTAGTTGAGTTGAAAATAGCTAGAATTCGTTAGCGTTCGTTCATTTATGTTCGTGGGAAGTCACATATTCTACCCTATTTCACTAATTTTAACTTATATTATTTGTATTTATGTTATAATGAATGCAAGTCTAATTACTTATTCAAACAATGAATGATATTTTGTCCCGGCGAATTTAAACAATCTTGTTTTTTTGTACATGAAGAAATAAAGAAGCCATTGCAAATGCTGGAATTACTAGGCCCACTAAGGGGACAAAAAGAGAGGGTAAATTGAGAATTGTCATATTATTGTTACATTAAGGAACATCTTATATTAAAATCTTATAAAAATTCGAATTCGTATATTTATTTATATTATAATATTATTTAAATTGAATATTAATTTATGTATACTAAGTATATCGAATAACCTACTAACTGACTGAATAATTGACTAAATATCCTTATTCATATTGTTCATATTTCTACATAAAATGAACTATATGATAATCGATTTTTTTTTGTAGTCTTTATTTTTTTCTTCTTTTTTGATTGTCTTTTAATTTCATTTGAATTTTCGGAAAAGAAAGGATTTATTAATTTATTAATTACCGAAAGATTCGTTCTAATCTAATCCGATCCAACCGGGATTCTTAGTAAAACGAAAAGTTCAGGAAGATAGAATATATAAAGATTCATATTTCTTTTTGAATTATACTACATACTATAAGATAAGAAAAGAACATGAAATGTTTTTTGATTTATCCCGCCCGTTCTCGCGTAAGGAAGAAATTTTTTATCTTGAAAATTTACATAAAAAAAAGAATTAACTATTGGAGTGAATTTTAATTCAAAGGAAAGAAAGTGTGGAGTTTAAAAAATTCACTAATAACGTCTTTTAAAAGATTACGTGGTACGATTGGATCAAATAAGCCCTTATGGAATAAATATTCAGACACCTGCGAACCTTCGGGTACTGTCTTATTCAATGTTTGTTCAATTACTCGTTTACCTGCAAATGCAATATAGGAATTTGGTTCGGCAATAATAATATCGCCTAACATACCAAAGCTGGCTGTCACCCCACCAGTAGTGGGAGATGTAAGGATGGATATATAGAATAACTTTTTTTTTGATTGATAATCATATAAAGCAGAAGATATTTTAGC